AATTTTTTTGATCAAATCAAACCGTATAGTTTAGAGTTTGTTTGCTATAGGACATATCCATCTTGTTTAAAGATTTATACAACGGAACCCCACTTACATTTATTTTATATTTCGATTCCATTTAGATATGGTCTAGATATAGGATGCTCTTACACAACCAAAACTCTCTTACTTTGTCTTGGTTTCTCCCTAAAAACAAAACAAACAAAGTAAAAAGTAATTAAATACAAAATATAAATACTAAATAAAATAAAGTAATTTAATACAAAAAAAATCAAAATACTAAATATAGTATATATAGTAATAAATAATATAAATAATATGGTATTTAGTATAACTATGTTTTTATAGTTAATTTTATTTAACTATTTTATATTTATATATATATTATATTATGTTATATAGTTAATATAACTATAATATTATATAATATTATTAAGTTAATTAATTATTTTAAGTTAATTAATTATTATTTCATTTCCATTAGGGTAAAGTGACTAGGGATTTATAGCATATTCTTATTCTTTTCATTCAAATCCGGGTAGAGAATCGTTGCCTCTATTGATTCGATAGGAATATGTAAACATAATCTAATACATCAAACGATTCTATTTTATCTCCCCTCCTTGTCCTAGATTTCATCTCTATTTTCCTTACTTTATTTGATTGATTTGATTCAATCCGTTGAGTTGCGAGGAACCTTTACATATAACAACTCATATCTTTCTATACAAAAAAATTAGAAACTTGGAATCTGTACTATACCCGCGGATCCTCTCCGAAATAAAAAGAATCGAGTACTAAATACTAGGGAAAGACCGCGATTTGGGATGAATAAAAATACTTGTTACGGCAATAACACTTAGTAAGACCCACTGATGGGTTAGGTTTCGCTACAAAAAAGGGGTTTGTTTTGGAGCCAACTTACACTATACAATGAAAGATATCACAGAGTGATAGAATCGGTGGAATCATAAATGATTGGATCTACATAAGATACTTCTAATAGAAAGAATCCCACATTGTCGAACAATTCGACAGACCAAATCTCCAAACCAATCCAACTCCTAGAATATAGAAGTTGGAACGTTGATACATTAGGGACCAATTCATTATCTCTGCATTCTAGTTGAAACAACCAATTTGATTGTTGTTCGGCCAAAAACCAATTAGTCGAAGTCGGCAGACTTCTACTACAAGACCAAGAAAAGAATAGGTACTAGATCCGTGTAACTTAGGATTTGATTGGGTCAGGATGCAGTTTTTAGACAGGATCGTGTCATGATTTTCCCTTCATAAATTGATTGGGATTGGATATACCAAAACAAAAGTATATCAGTAACTCCTTCATCATGGACAGGAAAAAGTTCTATGGAATTCATCCATGAAGATTAATGAAGAAGGATAGGTATTTTCTCCGAGATTTTACAAATAGCGATTGGATCCGTTGGAATGAATTATTGTTTTTATTTTTCTGTCCCTATGCATTCACATGAGCATGTAGTAATGCTTTCATTTCTATGGACAAAGGAACGGGTCAGTCCATAAACAAGTACTAATGAGGAAATGAAAACTATACTAAACTAAAATAGCATGTTTATACAAAAACAGAATGTGTTAGGGCTATACGGACTCGAACCGTAGACCTTCTCGGTAAAACAGAGCAAACTTATTATTATCGAAATGATTCGAACTGTTTCAAAGACCCAACATGCATTTTGTTGCATTGGGCTCTTTCATCAACTGATTCATGTAACGATCAGTTAGTCTACCATATTTTTTCTTTACAGGAAGATAATAAGATGGTTCCACGTGCTCCGTGATTCATCATTTGTATTCTGATCTAGGAGCAATACCAAAGTGTTTCAAAGAAGGATTGCCTTGACTTAGGTCTGCCTCCGGCCTAGATTAGCCTAAGTTAAATGGAGTCTCTATCGCTCCGCTGCAAGAGTCAAATATGAGACTTCATACACCTTAAAGTTCATAGGACGAAAAGAGGTTCTTTTGAGTCCCTTATACTCATTATGCCTAGCATTGAATGGACTGGGTATTTACCTTATCAATTAACAAATCAATGGCTGGTTCTATTTGATTTGGTACCTGAATTCGCACTCGAATCGGACCGAACCAAATATTTGTCAGGCTATTGTTCTCTTGTTCCTTCGAATCTATGGAGTAAGACATCGATTTCTCAATAAGATCAATTATGTTCATTGCATAATGGGCTTCCTTGAAAAGCATTGGCGCACGTGTAAACGAGGTGCTCTACCTAACTGAGCTATAGCCCTTGTCATATTGACATAGATATCTTAGCATATAGATAATTTCTTGTCAAGATAGGATCCCACATGATAGCTTTATGATCCGTTTACTGTTAGTGAATTGGTATTGCTTAGAAATAATATTCCACCTATAATCTCCGAGGAGATGGGTCCTTTTTTTTTGATGATAAATAACCTACTTAACTCAGTGGTTAGAGTATTGCTTTCATACGGCGGGAGTCATTGGTTCAAATCCAATAGTAGGTAGAACTTATTAGATACCAGAGTCAATGGTATCTAATAAGTTTTTCTACCCATCTTCTTTTTTCGTTGTCTCATCTAGAGTTCAATTGGCGGAATCAAAATGTGGTGTATAATTATAATAAAGAACTTCTTTTGATTATTGTGAAATAACATTCACAGCCTCTACTCGTGTCCTAGCTCGTCTGAGAGCTAGATTCGCCTCAATTGCTTGTCTCTTACCCTGAGCTCTACTCAAGTTAGCTTCAGCTATTTCAAGAGCTTGTTGAGCTTCTTGCGGATCAATGTCAGTACTCATCTCCGCATCATTTCCTAAAATGGTGACCTCATTATTACTTATTCTAGCGAAACCGCCCATCAGGGCTATCGTTAACCATTGGTCGTTGAGACGTATTCTCAAAAGACCTATATCCACTGCTGTGGCAATAGGGGCATGGTTTGATAATACGCCAATTTGGCCACTGTTAGTAGATAAAATGATTTCTTTAACTTCTGAATCCCAAATAATTCGATTAGGAGTCAGTACACAAAGATTTAAGGTCATTTCTTCTCCCCTTCTAAGTTCATAGCTTTCGCGGTAGCTTCGTCGATGTTACCCACCAAATAAAAGGCCTGCTCGGGAAGACCGTCTAATTCTCCGGAAAGTATCAGTTGAAAGCCCCTAATTGTTTCCGCGAGACCAACATATTTTCCTGGAGAACCTGTAAAGACTTCTGCCACGAAGAAGGGTTGTGATAAGAAACGCTCAATTTTTCGTGCTCTTGCTACAGTTAAACGATCTTCTTCGGATAATTCGTCCAACCCCAGGATAGCTATAATGTCCTGAAGTTCTTTGTAACGTTGTAAAGTTTGCTTAACTCTTTGCGCAGTTTCATAATGTTCTTCGCCAACGATCCGAGGTTGTAACATAGTTGACGTTGAATCTAAAGGATCTACTGCTGGATAAATACCTTTAGCAGCTAATCCTCTTGATAGTACGGTAGTAGCATCTAAATGTGCAAATGTCGTGGCAGGAGCGGGGTCGGTCAAATCATCCGCAGGTACATAGACTGCTTGGATCGAAGTTATAGACCCTTCCTTGGTGGAAGTAATTCTTTCTTGCAAAGAACCCATTTCTGTACTAAGGGTGGGTTGATAACCCACTGCGGAAGGCATTCTCCCTAATAAGGCGGATACTTCTGACCCCGCTTGGACGAAACGAAAGATATTGTCGATGAATAGAAGCACGTCTTGTTCATTAACATCCCGGAAATATTCCGCCATGGTTAGTGCAGTCAAACCAACTCTCATACGAGCTCCCGGCGGTTCATTCATTTGACCATAGACTAGAGCTACTTTTGATTCTGCAATATTTTTTTCATTAATCACCCCGGATTCTTTCATTTCCATGTAGAGATCATTTCCTTCACGAGTACGTTCGCCTACTCCGCCAAATACGGATACGCCTCCATGAGCTTTGGCAATGTTGTTGATCAATTCCATGATGAGTACTGTTTTACCCACGCCAGCTCCCCCAAATAGTCCGATTTTTCCTCCACGGCGATATGGAGCTAAAAGATCCACCACTTTAATCCCTGTTTCAAAGATTGATAATTTTGTATCTAACTGTATAAAGGCAGGCGCGGATCTATGAATAGGAGATGTTGTACGAGTATCTACAGGACCTAAATTATCAACAGGCTCTCCAAGAACATTGAAAATTCGCCCGAGAGTAGCTCCGCCAACCGGAACACTTAGAGGAGCTCCCGTGTCAATTACTTCCATTCCTCTTGTCAGACCATCTGTAGCACTCATAGCTACAGCTCTAACTCGATTATTTCCTAATAATTGTTGTACCTCGCAAGTCACATTAATTTGCTGACCGACTCGACCTTTAACTACCAAAGCGTTATAAATATTAGGCATTTTCCCTGGGGGAAAAACAACATCCAGCACTGGGCCAATAATTTGAGCGATACGCCCTAGGTTTTTTTCTTCAAGTGTGGAAACCGTAGAACCAGAAGTAGTAGGATTGATTTTCATAATAAAGTGAAATATGTCGAAATTTTTTTTTGATTGGAATTAGAATAGTACAAAGTACCGAATCGAAAATAAATGTCCGATAGCAAGTTGATCGGTTAATTCAATAAGAAATAAATGGGAATTAACACTCGATTTAGTTGGTACCACCCAACCGAATAAAATTCAATCGTTTACTCATTTAATGAGTCAATTTTCAAGTTCAACCAATTCTTTTTTCAAAAGATCTAGTAGATGAATAAGAATTGTGAGTAAGTGAAGTGCGTTTCATTTCTTTTTCATTATAGAAAATACTATCTAGACTAGATTAAATTATATTATCTATCTATGGATATGGAATTCTAATTCGAACTCGATTTAGAATTCATTATTTCGATCTCATTGGCTGCTGTTCTTTATTTTCTTTTATATATATATAGTGATAGTGCCTATTTTTATTTTATACCCTTTCATGGATGA